TATTGTAGACACTCCCCCATTTCCATCAACGAGCATTTTACATTTCCCATTTCTCAAAAAATACCACCCTTGGTTCATTCTTCACTGAATTATCTAGACGATCTAACAGGGATGGGATTTATAGTCTGTTTACTGAATCACATGAAATTTTACCCAACTCCATATTTGGAATGATAAGTATTAAATTTAAATACATAAAAAGGAGGGGAAGTTTCTACCTAAATGGGGATTTTTGATTGAAATTTGTAACGAATACAAATGGAAAGAGGGTGATAAAACAAAAGAAGTCTGCCGCTTAGACTTATAGACTTATTAAGTTAGTTATAAGGTTTTGTAGAGAATATCAAAACAAACCAAAAGGGTCATCCAAATTCTATTATTATGATATTCCAGATTCCAATCGGCTGGAATACCATAATAATAAAGAATAAAGAAATGGATTTGGCATTTGATCCTTTTGATGATAGAAAGGGATAAAAATCAGAAACAATATAGAATCAATTTGAAAACCGCTTTGTTGTGCGTTTGAGTTTGATTATTCAAAAAAAGATTCATTCACAGAGAAAGGAGTTCTCTTTACTAATTTACTTATTTTTGAGTAGAATACGACTGTGAATTAGATAATAGAAAAGGGGGGTTGTTTTTATTAAATACGTATATAGATAATATTCATCTTCGCTTTTATTGTATTACCCTTTTGGCAGCGCGGGGCTGTGCTCTTTAAAAAATTTTCTATTCAATTCAAAACTGAAATAGGATAATTTCCTCAGAATTTACGAATTACTTAGAGGCAACAAAGGCTACATATATAAATAAACTCCTAAATCTCGGTCTAATGGTTTGACTTGTGGGTTTACATAGGTTCACATATACTTATAATATAGAATATAAGGTTATAATTGAAATTGAGAAAGACTAAGACCACGAGGTATCAATTTGGATTGTCTTCTGTCATTAGGTAAATCAAATCTAATTTTGGGATTCAAACCGGTCATGAATTCGCCGTCAGCAATCAATAGTCCATGGTTCAAATTTGTCCTAAGTTTTGGATTTTGCGAATGAAAATCTACATTTGATTTTTTAAAATTAATATAAATAAATAATATAAAGGGAAAGAGGTTAGCCTTTTTGAGATACTAGGATACTAGATAGGGGTGGCTCCAATCCAATAAAAAAAGATGGGAAGTTTTTTAGGAAATAAAAAAAAGGGCGGGGCTTAAGAAAAAAGGAAATAAAGTTCCAAAGACAAGAAAAGCAGTTTAGTAGTACGTAAGAAATGCATCTATTTTTATATCATTTTGGCGGTATGGCCGAGTGGTAAGGCGGGGGACTGCAAATCCTTTTTCCCCAGTTCAAATCCGGGTACCGCCTAATCAAAAAAAGCCTTGAAATCCCCTCTTAGGCTGATAAAAAATCGCCAAATTCCTTTTCAGCAGAAACGCGGAGAAAACAGGCTGTTGGTACTTGTTTGATTCAAAGTATCGGGCTGGAAAAGATTGTAAATCCTAGATGTAATAAGTTATTCGTGTCAATATTCAATTGGGGGACTAATTCAAATTTCATTTGAATTTAAATTTAAATTGGAGTATCGGTAAAAAGTACAAATTGGGTTAACAAATTAGGTTAAGTAGGCATTTAGATAGCGATTGTTCTTTTTATTCTTTTTCCTTCTGAGGATTAAGAAAAAAATAGACTACTAAATGTTCCATTAGTAACATCCCTTCGAGAGGTTACTACGTATTTTGTTATTTTGTTTTGCTTATGTTTTCCCTTTCAGGATTCGAAATGATATAGGAATCCCTTTCTAGAATGATTCTAGAATGAGTGGTTTTTTTTTGTTTAGCAAGAGTTTTCGACCAGAATACCCTTTTTTTGACTATGTTCTATCGATTCGATTATACTATTAGTAGTGAGTAACAATAGAATAATTCCTTGATAGTTATAGAGATAAGGGGGCATAATTCACATGGATATTGTAAGTCTTGCTTGGGCTGGTTTAATGGTAGTCTTTACATTTTCCCTATCACTTGTAGTGTGGGGAAGAAGTGGACTCTAAGGGTATTACTAATTGAGTTGAGAAATCGTGCTATATTAATTGTTTTCTAGATCGTTCTGCAACGCGTTTTGAACTCTAAAGAGAATCCAAGGATCTTCATTTTTATTTTAAATTCCATTATATTCGAATGAAAATGAAGTAGTGTATTCTCTAAATCATACTCTTTCTCTCAAAGAGATATTTCACTGCTTCTTTTCGTTGTATTTTGAAACGGATCTCTATGATAGGAACTTTTTTCCAACAAAATTCTTCCAAATTTCAATCAACGAACTCTTAGCAGGCTTAGAGACGGATACGTAGGACGACCGGACCCCTCTTTTTTTATTATTCTTTTTTCTTGAGTTGTTTCTCTCTTTATTGTTCCATTACTGCTCAAAGAAGAATTTTTTGTTTTTGTTAAGTGCATATGTATTTTCTATTCTATTCTATGAAAAATGGTATATATTTGATGATTATCGAACAAGATACTATAGATAAGAGTAAAGTGAGTCACATATTGCACATTTAACGCACCTTTATTTATCTTATAGTAATTCGATCGATTTATGCTTTATCGAATCACATTTCATAGCACGGTTGAGGCGGTACCGTTAAAAATCGGCGAGGCTTACTCTTACTCTTCCCTTTCAAAATTCGAGAAATGCCCGCAAAACTACTCAATAATTGAAGGTTTGCTAATTATTACTATGCACCCCTATCTTTTTTACTTCATTGATGGGATTCCTTTCTTTTGATAGATACCAGGATTCCTAGTTAAAATCATATATATAGTCATTAGAACCCTAGGACATAAGAAGAAAATGATTCTTTCAGATTGATCAAAACAAAAACAAATAAAAATATAAAATAAATAGGCTGGGATGATATAGCAATTCCATGTGTGGAATTGCTATCCACATATGCAATATATGCAATACACGAAGATAATATGTTTAATCCTCAGTTAGATTAAACACTAAAATGATACTAATATGGATATCGTATGGTAGAAAGATTCATCTATTTCTTTCTACTATACGATTTATATACTGGATACTGGGAATTGTAGTCGTCTTATTTCATTTAAGGTTTAAGATGCGAAAATTTTTTCCGTTTATTTCGTGAATTCTTGAATTAAAAAAAGTTTACTCCGTTTAATTCAAATTTATTAATTATTTTGACTGACTGTTTTTACATAAATGATAAGTAAAAAGGCGGTAGGAACTAGAATGAATAGTGCAGTAGCAATAAATGCAAGAATATTTACTTCCATAATCGAAAATCAAATTTCACAATAACCCGGGATTTAATCCCATTTTAATCCCATAGAGATGACAAGTCCTTCTCCTTTCAATTCAATGGATGAATTACCTCTCGATGGTTTTGAATCAGATCAATATCATGAATAACAATAGCTGAACTCTAAAATGAATTCGTCGTCAAAAATGGAATAGTATAACATAGTAAGTTCGTTTAATCATACTGAATCCCAACTTGGATTCCCGATCAAAAAAAAGTCCTTTATTTATCATTCATTTCTGTTCTTTTTTTTATATTACATCTACCGTGTATAATTATCTGATGAAGTATCATATTATCACCTTTCCAATTCCATTATTCACACAGTTCTAACCTGAACTAAGAAAAAAACCACTTCCGTAGATTATTACCACTGGGAATCTATATCAAAAACTCAGTGTGCAATTTGAAAGAAATCCATTTTTTGATTCAATTAGTAATTGAGGTTCTAAAAAAAGGAACCAAAAAGAGATATTTTTATATTTCAAAAATTTAAAAATAAAAAAAGCATTCTATCCCATCCTATCCGCGGAATTTTTTGACATCTCTTTTTTTTGGGAATTCCATTTGTTTTATGTCTGTGTGTCCCGTTCAAAAAAATAGAGGACTCTGTTGCATTCCATGGATCTGGAACAGTCGATAAAATATATCTCGTTTTTCTTGAAATGCTTACTGCAGTGCTAGAACTAATTGGACTAACCCACCAACATATTCTTTTCTTGTACGAGAAGGGAAGAAAAAAAAGAAGTATCCCTCCTTGTTTTGGGAATGAAATTCTCCAACCCGTTTCCCGTTCATTGTTTGGAAAGAATTTATTAATGTATAATGTATTTAGTCGATCTGACGGGACTGACGGGGTTCGAACCCGTAGCTTCCGCCTTGACAGGGCGGTGCTCTGACCAATTGAACTACAATCCCCGGGAATTGAATAGGTGATCTAGCGGAAATTTTTCTTTTTTTTTTCTCCGTATCGGGTATTTTGTTTTGTAATTTTGTAAGGAGGGGGGTTATACCCTCTCATGGTAGATTGTCGAATTTTTGGGCCGAGCTGGATTTGAACCAGCGTAGACATATTGCCAACGGATTTACAGTCCGTCCCCATTAACCGCTCGGGCATCGACCCACAAAGAATAACTTTTAGGCTTTTTGGTAATAATCCATGATAAACTTCCTTTCGTAGTATACCCTACCCCCAGGGGAAGTCGAATCCCCGCTGCCTCCTTGAAAGAGAGATGTCCTGAACCACTAGACGATGGGGGCTACTTGCATAACCGCTATCATACTATGATCATAGTATAAATATTTTTTTTTTGTCAATATAGTGGAATGTTATGATTAAATAATAATGGAATGTTATGATTAAATACAAGGGGTTTTTCACCTTTCCTAATTGTAGAGAATTTTTTGGTTTGTGATTCATTAGAATTGATATTCTCCACTATATTCTATATATAAAGATATAAAGATATATCATTTCGTCTAATAGAAATAGAAAAAAACCAAAGGAAGGTTTTTTTAGGGAGTCCTTGGTACAACGGGGGGTTAAGTTCTATTTACTTCGCTTTCATTCTTTCATGGGGTATTCTTATCTCAAAAGGACATTAACAAACGCTATATTTAGTAAGCATGCTTAATAAGCATGATTAATAAATTATCAAATTTTTTG